TATTGATTGTGCTAAAGATCCCCAATTCAAAATCCATATCCATTGTATTTGTTTCGTTTTATAAAACAAATACAATGGGTTTAAAGTGGCTCGTTTGGAAAAGAAATTGCGAAATTTTTTTTTTCTAGAATATTCAAAATATGTTTCAAATCTTCACTGCGAAAATGTTCCATTTTCATAAGTTCTTCCTGACTCTTAGTTAAAAGATCTAATAATGTATGTATATTATATCTCTTGAGACAATTATAGGTCTTAGGAGTCAATTCTAATTGATCAATAAAAATAGATTTCAATGCTATTTTTTTTTTGTTTTTCTTTAATTTTGTAAATCTATTATGAAAAGTAAAAGGAGTTAAATTAATCTTGTACGGATCATTTTCGAAATGTAAGTTTTTTTCTTCCCCGTGTAGAAAAGGAATAAATAAATCAATCAAATTCCGAGAGGCTCCATGAAGTGCTTCTTTAGGGGTTAAACTTCCATTTGTCCATATTTCGAGAAAAAGTATCTCGTCTTTTTGACTTCCATTTCCATAAGACTGAATACTATAATTTGTATTTCGAACAGGCATGAATACAGCATCGATAGGAAAACTTCCGTCTTGTAAGTTATTGGTCGTTTTTTTATGATATCCGCGATACCTCTCGATTTGTAATCCAATACAAAAATCAACAGGCTCCGTTAGTATAGCTATATGCTGTGTATTATCAACGATTTCGACAGAAGGGGGTAAGATGAGGTCTTGAGCAGTTACATAACCCGGACCCTTGATGCAAATAGAAGCGTATTGAATTCCATACAAATTACTTCTCAATACAATTTCTTTCAAATTCATTAAAATCTCATGTATCGATTCTTGAATACCCATTATGGTAGAATATTCATGTGGTATTTTTTCAGATTTTGCACGTGTGATAGATGTTCCTTCCATTTCTCCAAGCAAAGCTCTCCGCATCGCAATCCCTATTGTCTCGGCTTGACCCTTCATAAGTGGAGACAGAATAAAGCGTCCATAAAAAAGGCGCTTACTGTCTTTTCTGGATTCAACACACCTCCACCGTAGTGTCCGAGTAGATACTCTTACTTTCTCTTGAACCATAAGTAATAGAATTTTCTCAAATCATTGAATTATTTATTTCTCTTGAAATCTCTTCAATGCTTTGCTTTTTTTTACACGCGTCTTTTTTTAGGGGGCCGGCAGCCATTATGTGGCATAGGAGTTACATCCCGTACGAAACTTAACAGTATACCACTTCTACGAATAGCTCTTAATGCCGCATCTCGTCCGAGGCCAGGACCTTTTATCATAACTTCTGCTCGTTGCATCCCTTGATCCACTACTGCACGAATAGCGGTTCCTGCCGCAGTTTGGGCAGCAAAAGGTGTCCCTCTTCTTGTACCCTTGAATCCACACATGCCAGCGGAGGACCAAGAAATAACCCGACCCCGTACATCCGTCACAGTCACAATGGTATTATTGAAACTTGCTTGAACATGAATAACTCCTTTTGGTATTCTACGTGCATTCTTCCGTGATCCGATACGTCCACCCCTACGTGAACCCATTTTTGGTATAGTTTTTGCCATATTTTATTCTCTCAAAAATACATAAATACATAAATATAAGTTAGAGATATACCCATCTTATGTCAAAATAGCTCCTTTTTTCTACATCATGTTCTTATAAAGATCTTTCTTTTTATTATTTTGTTTTGACTATTACTATGATTTATTATAGTTATTATTTATTTCTATTTTTTATATTCTAAAATAATATATGAATAAATAATAAATATATATATATATTAAAAATGAAATCAAAATTATTTCAAATTTTTAGAAAGATTAGCCTTGTCTTTGTTTATGTTTAGGGTTAGAACAAATTACCATAATTCGTCCTCGTCTACGGATCAGTCGACATTTTTCACAAATTTTACGAACAGAGGCTCTTATTTTCATATTTGTCATTCCCAAACTGAATTCTCAATATACTTATAGGAAGAAAATATCTTTCTTTCGATTGGAACCTTGCCGATTTTATCTCTCGAGATGGGAAAATTAAAAGTAGAAAAAACTACTTAATCGTTCGAATCTTTATTGCGGAGTCTATAAATTATACGTCCTCTAGTTGAATCATAACGACTTACTTCAATTTTTACCCTATCCCCAGGTAGTATACGTATAAAACTGCGCCGTATTCTTCCCGAAATATAACCTAAAATGAAATCTTCGTTATCTAAACGAACCCGAAACATACCATTGGGAAGTGATTCAGTAATTAAACCTTCATGAATCCATTTTTGTTCTTTCATTCCACGTAAAACCCCCTTAAATTAAAGTATTAACTAATTAATGTAGGAGGAGTGAGATTAGAAACCCGCCCTTTTCCTTTCCTTTCTTTTTTTTTTTTTTTAACAAAAAGGAAGTTCCGAAGAAAATTCGGATATCAGAAAAATTACCATATATAACACAAAAGTTCTCCGCCGATTCCTTCTAGTCGAGCCTCTCGATCTGTTATTATACCCCGAGAAGTAGAAAGTATTACAATCCCCATTCCGCCTAAAATTCTCGGAATTCGTTGATAATTAGAATAGATTCGTAGACCGGGTCGACTTATTCGTTTTAAATTCAAACGAGGTTTTTGTAGCCCCTTTCTATGTCGTAGCTTTAAAACACAAAAAGACTTTTCGCTTTCACGATGTTTCCTGGCGTTTTCAATAAAACCCTCTCGTAAAAGTATTTTAATAATGTTTTTGGTGATGTTAGTACATGATACTCGAATCGTTCCTTTTCTATTCATATCCGCATTTCGTAGAGAGTTTATTATGTCAGCAAGAGTGTCCCTAGCCATGATAAACTAAAAGGGGTGTTGTCTATAGTTTTAGGTATATTGACATGTTCTTTTTTTTTTTTTACATTTTGAAATTCTTAGTTTATCAGTTTAGTTTCTTAGTTTATCAATTTAGTTTCAAAGTATATGCGTCAGACACATTCTACTAATGAATTTCATCTATTTCAGAAAATTTTTTAGTATAAACTCTATCAAGGACTCTTCTTCTATATTTATAATACCTCAGGTGCTAGTGAAACTATTTTAGTGAAATTTAATTGTCTCAATTCCCGGGCGATCGCACCAAAGATTCGAGTTCCTTTTGGATTTCCTTCTTGATCAATGACAACTGCAGCGTTGTCATCATATCGGATTATCATACCATTGTCACGTTTGAATTCTTTACAAGTACGTACAATTACAGCTCTGATCACTTCTGATTTTTCGAGGGGTGTATTTGGCAATGCTTCCTTGATCACAGCAACAATAATGTCACCTATCTGAGCATATCGTCGATTACTAGTCCCGATGATTCGAATACACATTAATTCTCGGGCCCCACTGTTATCCGCTACATTCAAATGGGTTTGAGGTTGAATCATTTTTTGAATCTCTTCTTTAAAATTTAAAAGGAGAAGTAAAAAAAAGAAATATTGGTTTGTCAAAAAAAAACTTACAATTGTTTTTTTATCCCCGTAGGCTTTTTTCTTTAGTTTGGTTTAGTTTGGCTGGATTCCATCTTCTACATTTTTATCCAGAAGTAATGTAATGAATTGAGTTCGTATAGGCATTTTTGAAGCCGCTATTGAAATTGCCTTTTGGGCTATATTTTCTCCGACTCCGCCCATTTCATAAAGTATTCTACCGGGTTTAACGACAGCTACCCAATATTCCGGAGACCCTTTTCCCGAACCCATACGTGTTTCTGCAGGTCTTACCGTAACTGGTTTGTCTGGAAATATGCGCACCCAGATTTTCCCCCCGCGGCGTACATGCCGTGTCATTGCCCGGCGCCCCGCTTCTATTTGTCTAGATGTAATCCACGCGGGTTCAAGTGCCTGAAGAGCATATCTACCGAAAGAAATATTATTACCTCGACAAGATATTCCTTTCATTCGCCCTCTATGTTGTTTACGGAATTTGGTTCGTTTGGGACTAAGCATAGCAATTATATCAAGATGAAATTATCAATCGAATTTTTATTCAAACCTATAGAATATAATTGCTAGAATTTCTCGTTTTTTTTATTGAAGAGAAAACGAATAAAAAATCAAAAAGTTTGTAATTTTCTGTTCTGGAGGTACAACACAAAAACAAAGAAAGTACGGGTTTATTTGTTTTCGTCCCCAAATATCCAAATTTTTATTCCTAGTACTCCATAAAGAGTTTTAACAGTATAAGAACAATAATCAATTTTAGCTCGAATAGTTTGTAGAGGAACCCTACCTTCTCTGATCCATTCAACACGTGCAATTTCTTTTCCATTGATACGCCCTGCAATTTGTACTTGAATTCCTTTTGTACCCGCCTGTTCAGCCAGTTCAATAGCTTTTTTCATTGCTTTACGACATGAAACTCGGTTTTTTAATTGTCCAGCTATAAATTCTGCAAGAATATAAGGATGTCCATAAGGATTTGCAATTCTTGTGATAGCAATATTGAGTTTTCGGTTCATACACTTTAATTCTTTTTGTACATTCATCTGTAATTCTTCGATTCTTCGAGCTCTACCCTCTATTAATAACTTTGGGAATCCTATATAGATTAGGACCTGAATCAGATCAACTCCTTTTTGAATCTCTATACGTGCAATTCCCTCAATGCCAGAGGATATTTTTATATTTTGTTGTAGAGAATTTTTGATAAAGTCTCGTATTTTTTGATCTTCTTGTAGACCTTCGGAATACATTGTTGGTTGTGCAAACCACAAAGAATGATGACCTTGGGTTATACCAAGTCTGAAACCAAGTGGATTTATTTTTTGTCCCATAATCCCCCACTAATACTAATATACATATCATGACACATCATATTTATATATTTATGTTTTTTTTATTTATCCAGCCTGTTTTTATGTTTTATGCTATATTATTTATAGCCTTCATAGTTTTTAGTCTTCATAGGGAATCCTATTCATATCATAAATAGTTATCTTCTTCATATTCATATTCA